AAACAAGAAGTTCTGGTCCTCGAGGTATAATATCAACCACCTGATGTCCGTCCGATGCATCAATTATAGTTATTTCATATCCTCCCTTTTCTTTACGTACTATTTTGCTTACTATACCTGCTGATGTAGCATTATAGACTGTATTGTTACTTTTACTTCCATCAGGATAAATCTGTCCCCTTCCTCTGTTCCCACCTACATATATAGGATATTTTAAAAAGTGAACGTCTTTTTTCGTAGCAGGGTCGGGGGAAAGAATAGGAAAGACGATTTCACTATATTTCTGACCAGGAGCGGGACCTATCACAAGAATATTTTTTTTATTGGGACGATAATTCTGAAAAGACAGATTTCCCATCTTTTCTTTCACCTCAGGAGAAATGCGATCGGGAGGGGCTAATTCGAATCCTTCGGGTAAAATAAGAACAGCCCCCACATTCAAAGCTCCTTTTTTACCATTAGCAAGAACTTGTTTCAGTTGCATATCATAAGGGATTCGAACAACTGCTTCAAATACAGTATCAGGAAGCACAGCTTGAGGAACTTCAATATCCACGGGCTTACTAGCTAAATGGCAATTGGCACATACAATTCGTCCAGTTGCTTCTCGTGGATTTTCATAACCCTGTTGTGCAAAAATGGGATAGGCATTTGAAATAGATGCCCGAGTTATTACATATATCATGATCGATACAAAAACGGATCGAGTTATCTGTTCCTTTACCCCCCAAAAAGTATTTCTATTTTGCATGGTACAATCATTGATCACGGAATTTCTACAATAAATTAGATAGGTAGCTAATATAGTTCCCTACCCACGAATCTGCTATTATACTGGAATAATTGTAGTGGAATCTAGTATATATAGGATAGGATGAATACCTTTAACAGGTAGAAAAGAAATATAAAGAATAAGTAAGATTGAAAATGCTTTTTTTCTACACGAAAAAAGATTATGTTATGATTTGATTGATATCGAGAGATCAAATGAGTTCTTCATTCATTCATTGAATGATAAATAATTACAAGTGAAGGAGATACACGATTTAAATAATGGAAAATCCAATATTTCACAATTGTATCTAGAATAACTGGAAAAGTGGAAACAAGACCAGATACAATTTGATCGTTATGGGCCAATCCAAAATTGTTGTAGACCGAACCAATCATTAGTTCCCAACCATGGGTGGAGTGAAATCCGATCCATAAATCAGTGATTAAAAGAATCGAAAAAGCCTTTATTGTGTCACTTAAGTTATACAATAATTCCTGAATCCAAGAATTAAGAATGATAAGTTCTTCATTACTCAGAAAAAAATAACCACTTAGAATAATAAAACAGATTATATTTGTGGAGAAATGCAAAATGATATGGAGATTATATTCATTGTGTGTTTTGATCAATTGTATTGTTTGCTTGTGTATTTCTATACGAAACTTTTGTATATGTGTCTCTGGGTTTTCTTTTATCATTTCGTCCAAGAGGAATAGTTCTTCTAGTTCTATGAATCTTTCTAGAACGTTTTTCTCTTGAATATCATTCAAAAAGGTTTCGGATTGCCCGCTATTCCACCAGTTAGTAATCCAAGGTTCCAGACTTTTATTAAATGAGAGAGAGACCCACCAGGGTAAAAATACTATAGATACAAGATATGGTATGGAAATCAATGCTTTCTTTTTTTTCATTTTTTATCTGGGAATTAATTGGTAATGAACTTACTTCAATCGTTGACTCTATCTGATATTTTTCTAAAGAACGAGTTATATAACAAGGTATCGAACCTATGGATCTATTCTCATTTTTGTGTAAAAATGGAATCCTTGGATCTATAAAGAATAGAAAAATAGAATAAAACTCCTTCCTTTTGGATTCGTATGAAAAAAATAAGAAAAGAAAATAGTATTTCCAGATATTTCAATTGGGCAAATTCGAACCAATTTCATCTTCATTTTTTCCTTTTTCTTTTGATGAATACTCAAAAACTACTTCAAGTAACGAAAGAAATATTATTTAGATTTCGAGACGAGTCCCCCGATCAATGAATTTTTTCGAAATGTTTCACTTTCACCGCCTAAACACATTCCGGAAATAGGGTATCAATTCCAAATCTTGAACCTAAAAAGACGAATTTATTATTATGAAATAAATTTCGGATATATTTAAAGAATGGAGTTGGGCTCTGTACATATACAAAATAGTTTTGGTATACAAAAACTTATTCTTTTTAAGAATATTTTCTTTTTTTTTTTTTTATAGTTAATTTCATTATAGTTACCCATATGGGTTCTCCGCTTTTGTTTTATTCTAGGGGGCGCTACGCGCCAACAGAACAGCAACATAAAATAGAATTTAATTTACTCGAATGAGCATTCTGAAGAAACTTCAGTTGTAGTAAATAAAAGGGGGTTAGCAAGTTTTTCTCTCATACTGAGAAATACAGTTATTTTTCAGTTTCTTTTTCCTTCAATCGGTACACGCAAGAAATAGGCCAATTCAGCAGCTTTTTGTTCAATTTCTCGTGGAGTAAAATTCTCATCAGTACGAGTCAAGGGAATGGCTCCTTGGCCTCTGATTTCCATATAAAGGACACGACGAGGATAAAGACCCTCTTTAACCTGCATTCTGATTGATTGGATATCTCGCATAAGGAAGCGAAGGAAGATGCGGCGATTTATTCCAGGAAATCCCCAACGAAAAATACACACTATTCCTTCTTTTCTATCGAATCGGTCATAACCACTACCTACATTCCACGAAATTGTGCACCACAAATAGGAGCTAATGAATAGTCCCGCAATCCCATAGAAAGACATGACAATACCTTGTGGAAAAAAAATGATTTGCTGAGATGGAAATACAGATATCAGATTCCTACCAAGATAACTGGAAGTTCCAACCACTAAGAATCCTAGTGAACCTAAAAAAAGGATACAGGCCCAGCAAAAATTACTTGTTTTTCGAGACCCCGTTATAAGTTCTATCCATATATGTTCTGATCGCCAGTTCATACTATACTAGATCCAGTTGTATTCGATTGGAATTGAGAGGATAAAATAATCCAAATGGAATTTGACTTTACTTTTCTTGATGCTGAAGTAACTCTCATCAACTAGCACTATTCTGATGCGAAGCATTAGTAGTAATTAGTCCAATACATTAACTTGCAGCAGATATAATCTATCTACGTGGATAACAACATTTGTGTTCAGAAAGAGCCACATATCGTACCATATTACACTAAATAAATATCTGTATTATAATCTAGTCAGTGTTCAAATAAATTGATAAGATTTGTTCCCATCGTATCTAGACAATCTTGTTTTTTTGGACATAAAGAGATAATGAAGCCATTGCAATTGCCGGAAATACTAGGCCTACTAAGGGCACAAAAATAGAGGGGAAGTTAAGATCTGTCATAGAATGGGTACCTCGATTTAATATTTGTACCTCTTATAAAGAGGTCTTATGATAACTATATCTATTATAAATAACAATAACTAGTTAATAAGTGCAAGGGATCTAATATAAAACTAAATTAAGTTACTTTTTACACGAATATAAAAGAGTTTCTTATCAGTTCACGACTCTAACTAACCTGATCCAAGAAACAGGGATTCATAGTAAAAATGGGGTTCTCGGTAGATATAGAAATCATCTCTATTCTATATTTCTTCTTTCTATATTTTTCTATTTGATTTCTATATTTTCTATTTTTTATTATTGTCTGTATTGCTACCTAAGAATGTATTAATACCTAAGAAGGTGAGAGAAAATTTGTATTTCTTTTTTTCCCAATTCAATTGCTCAGGAAGAAAAAAATTCACCCCTTTTTTATCTTATCCTGTTGATAGAATAATTGGTACTAATCATGAATAGAAGTAAGATAAAAATGGATCTAGAGGGAAAAAGAAAAAGTAATTCCACCTTCTGACTCTTCCCACAAATGGAACTTATGTTACCAAATAAATCACCATTTTTCTTAGTTTTTTTGATTACGATGAACGAAAGACTTGTTAGCCACAAATAACTGGGTCTAGTGCTCTATTTTCATTTTCTTTTTTATTTTGGAAGGAAACCGTGAAGTTGAAATAACTCACTCAGAACGCCTTTTAAAGGATTACGTGGTACAATTGGATCGAATAAGCCCTTATGGAATAAATATTCAGCCGATTGTGAACCATCAGGCACTGTCTTATTCAATGTTTGTTCAATTACTCTTTTACCCGCAAATGCAATGTAGGCATTAGGTTCAGCAATAATGACATCTCCCAACATACCAAAACTTGCTGTCACTCCACCAGTTGTAGGAGATGTAAGAATTGATACATAGAATAACTTTTTATTTGATTGATAATTATATGAAACAGAAGATATTTTAGCCATTTGCATCAAGCTCAAACTTCCTTCTTGCATGCGCGCTCCCCCAGAAGCACACACAATAATGACAGGTAGAGATTCATTAGTAGCATACTCGATCAAACGGGTTATTTTCTCGCCTACTACGGATCCCATACTACCTCCCATAAACTGAAAATCCATAACCCCAATTGCTATAGGAATACCATTTAGTTGACCTATGCCTGTTTGAATAGCTTCAGTTAAACCTGTCTTTCTTTGATAAGAATCAATACGATCTCTATATGGTTCCTCCTCTGAATGAAATTCTATGGGGTCTATAGAGACCATATCTTCATCCATAGGATCCCAAGTATCCGGATCAATCGAAACTTCGATTCTATCTGAACTACTCATTTTCAAATGATATCCACACTGTTCACAAATATTCATTTTTGACCTAAAAAATTTTTTATAATTTAATCCATAACAATTTTCGCATTGAACCCATAAATGTCTGTATTTTTTATTTATATCAGAATCGTTAGAATTTTCTCTCATATTGAAATCGCTGCCATTACTACTAGTTCTTATACTAGAACTACCAGTCTCATTACTACTTACACTTTCAGTACAAATGAAACTATAAATGTAACCATCACTG